AATGTCTAATTGAATGAGATTTCTTATAGATATTTTGTTTTTCTTGGATTAAACAAAAGAGAGTAATTACATGAGTTTCAAACTTTCATTTTGATTTAATTAATATATTAATTAATATAATAAGTTTTATCTTTTCTCCTACCTTCAGAAAAAAAAAAGGCATGGCCACTGTTATTAGATAGTAGAATTTTCTGAAAGGTAACTATCCCGCTTTCATATAAAAATTTATATAGAATCTTTGAAAAAGACTTTTTCATACTTCATAAAAAAGAAAAAGACTTACTGTCTTTAGGATCTGATGCTACACCGCTGCTCAATACCTTAGGGGATCCACTCTATTACATACGTAGATTCCTAAGATTTATCTCATATTATGAGATAAATAAACAGCTCTTCTTGTATCGGTCCAAAACCTTTCCAATTGATCTTTACGGTGCTTCCTCTATCAATTAAATCTTTTTTTATCCATAGAAAGAAAGTATTTAGGCATATCTAGTCTTCACTTCATATTTCGATCGATGAAGTTTATTTATTTGCTACAGCTGATAAAAAATCGTTTTGGACGATGCTTATGTAGAAAGCCCTTTTTTTGTGTTTCTAGTATTTAATTGACTAGCTGTTCGTTCTTTTTTTCTATAGTGGAGATAGTCGCACGTAATGACAGATCACAGCCATATTATTAAAAGCTTGTGGTAAAAAGGGGTTTCGTTCTAATGCCCGAAAATAATATTCTAAAGCTTTGGTATGTTCCCCATTACTTGTGTGGATAAGGCCTATATTATAGAGTATATAACTTCGATCATAGGGATCAATTTCTAGTCGCATAGCTTCATAATAATTCTGTAATGCTTCCGCATAATTTCCTTCAGATTGAGCCGACATCCGTTACGGTCGTCATTCGCTTTAACGAATTCTCCGTTTCAGAACCGTATGTGAGATTTTCATCTCATACGGCTCCTCCTTTAGGTGCATAATGAAAATAATATATGGAAAAATGTGATGTCATTATGAACTAAGCGGGGCTAATGTTTTTACAAGGAAATCCCTAGCCAACCTTCTTGCAAAAGATCTTTTATTACTACCAAGTGGGTTCATGCTAGATAAAAATAAAAAAGGAAACTCTAAAAATTTCTTTGTTCTCAACGCCCCTAAATTTCCAGGAATTAGTCACTTCAACAGTCTTCAATGGTTATACGGGTATCCAAAGTACGAACGAGATGGATGTTTATTGTTCCAACCATTTTAATTAGTCCCAATCCCAAAGACGAAGCAGAAAGAAAGGGAATCATTTTGAAGAAAGTTTTCGTGTTGTTGATTTCTCGGCGTAGTGCTTCTTCCCCTATGCCTCCTATTCGTATATTGTATTAGTGTAGTAGGATTGATCTGTAATACGGGAACCATAGGTAAAAACCTTTTGCTCAATACTATAATTCACAATTGAAGCATCTAAGGCTGCATTAATCGTGGATACATGACAGAAGGGATTGTTTTTTTTATATTATAAACTTCACCTTCAAAAGCGTAGATTTTTTTTTCAATACTCGTTTTTCTTCCTATTCCAAATCGGCGAGAAATAAAAAAAAAAAAAAAAATAATGATAATCAAATCGCACCATCTCTGTAATAAGTAAATGCCTCTTTTTCTCCGGAAGTTGTCGGAATGACTCGTAATAAGATATCGGCTACAATTGTAAAGGTTTTATCAATAAAATTCCCATTTATACGCGATCTTGGCATAGGTAGTAATCTATTCTATAACTCTTTTTATTTCCTTTACCTTTTCTTTTGTGAGAAAATTTTCTCACAAACAAAGGAATTGTAATAGTACGAACTAACATAAAAGCGGACTCATTAAAAAAAACCTTCTATTTCCAATTTTTCCGGTAAAAAAAGGTATCTATTAACCATAATCTAAAAAACGATGAATAACTCGCTATTCACCCAGATACTCAGTCATAATCCTGATGTCGGAGAGATGGCCGAGTGGTTGAAGGCGTAACATTGGAACTGTTATGTAGACTTTTGTTTACCGAGGGTTCGAATCCCTCTCTTTCCGTACTTTCAACTAATTCGCCAATCTGACGTGATTGACCACAATGTCTCAAATCCAATAAAAAAGAATAGATAGAAAATCTACCTTGTTTTCATTTTGAAATAGATTCTCTATTCCTAATTTCTTTCATATGGAAAATGCTGGGAAGAGCAAACAAGGGATCCAAATCTCCCTACCAATCTATGATACATGAATAGGAAAAAGATTCCTCGACAAAATCCCTTACCTTGTGCCTTTTTATTAAAAAAAAGAGGGCAAAGGGGAGTTGTCCGAACTCTTGGTTTTAGTAATTGTTTTTACTTAAGTTAGGTTTTTTAAGTCTGTCGAGAGTAATATTCTACGACAAGCAATTCATTTATTTTCAAACCGACGCATTTTCTATCTATTATTTGATTGACTAACCCTTCATATTGGAATGTGTGAAGAGTCAGATGGTTTGGCAATTCCTCAGGGGCAGATGAATTAAGAAGATTTTGAACCAAAGTTCTAGAGTTTTGTTCATCCTTCACTGTAATAATATCTCGGGGTTTGCAGCGATAACTTGGTATATCAACTATACGACCATTAACTAAAATATGTCCATGGTTAACTAATTGGCGCGCTTGAGGAATAGTCAAAGCCATACCCAATCGAAAAAGGATGTTATCCAAACGCATTTCAAGTAATTGTAGTAAAACTTGACCTGTTGACCCCTTGGCTTTTCCGGCGATCCGCACATATTTAAGTAATTGGCGTTCTGTAAGACCATAATGAAAACGCAATTTTTGTTTTTCTTCTAAACGAATACGATATTGCGATTTTTTTACGGAGCGTGATTGGTTTCTAAGATCGCTTCCTGCCTTAGGCCTTTTACTAGTTAGTCCCGGTAAAGCCCCCAGACGGCGTATTTTTTTTAAACGAGGCCCTCGGTAACGTGACATAAAGACTCCTTTTTTTATTGAAATTGTACAAAACTAAATAAAATGAAAACTGAACTAAATGATAATGATAAATGACGTGAAATACACTCCAATAAACTATTGGAATACAAAGAGTAAGAAGATATATTCTCTCAATATACAGATTTTTTTATTGTATATACAATATATATAAATCAAATAAATCACCAAAATTTCCGTTTCTTTTCTTGATTTATTTTGCAAAGATCGTACTTTTTTACCCAATATATATTCCTATATGGAAGTTTATAGGACATAATATAAATGGAGTGGTAACTCTTGGAAAAAGGTGAAAGAAGTCTTTTCAATCTTCTTTTATTTTGAAAGTACATTCAAAATCATGTAAAAAAACGAAAAAATATGGACAAGCCGGCTATCGGAATCGAACCGATGACCATCGCATTACAAATGCGATGCTCTAACCTCTGAGCTAAGCGGGCTCAAATAAAATAAAAATAGCGCATGCATACAAATTCACTAAACTACTAGTACTAGATCGTATCAATTAACTATTCTATTAATATTTTTCCTTATCTATTTAGAATTAATCATATTCTATATATTCTAGAACAGAATATAGCTCAAATAAATAGTGACTATCATTAAATAAATAAAATATAACCTTAATTAATAAAATATAGCAGTATATTGACTTTCTCATTTTGATTTTATTAGTTTCTAAATAAAAAAATCTTAATTAGATCAGAAATCTTTTTTTTTTAAGGTAAATGATATCTGATTTCAAATTCTTGTTTTTTTGTTCTAACCTCATACTATTATTATTATTTTATACTTTTTTTTTCTTTTTATTTCTAATAGTATAGAATTATTATAGTATAGAATTATTAGAATTTAAAATCGACGAAGTAGACTTCTCATTTTTTTCCATTGCACATTGTAGAATTCGAAGTTTCAATAATAATCATAAATTTCTTTTTATGAAAGTTAAAAAAAAACAATCGACCGTTCGACTATTTCTTAAAATTTAAGACAAAGATGAGAAAAGTAAGAACATATATATGTTATGTAATATATAACCATATTGAATTGCAAATACAAAAATGATAGAATCTTTGTTGATTAGACTAAATCAATATGGATGGGGCGCAAAAAAATGAAAGAAGATAACAAAGACATAAAATAAGTATCTATAATGTAATGAATCCCAAGGTTTCGGCATAAGACAAAATGGAAAGACATCATAATGAGATCCTAATAAAAAAGGGGATATGGCGGAATTGGTAGACGCTACGGACTTAATTGGATTGAGCCTTGGTATGGAAACCTACTAAAGTGATAACTTTCAAATTCAGAGAAACCCTGGAATTAACAATGGGCAATCCTGAGCCAAATCCTAGTTTACGCGAACAAACCGGAGTTTAGAAAGCGAGAAAAAAGGGATGGGATAGGTGCAGAGACTCAATGGAAGCTGTTCTAACAAATGGAGTTCACTACCTTGTGTTGATAAAGGAATCCTTCGATCGAAACTTCAAATCAAAAAGGATGAAGGAGAAAAACCTATATTGTCTAAATATAGGTAACACAAAACGATCTCAAAAATGACGACCTGAATCTCGATTTCTATTTTTTTATAAACAAAATCGAAATGGTGTGAATCAATTCGAAGTTTAAGAAATAATATTCAGTGATCAAATGATTCACTTCATAGTCTGATAGATCCTTGGTGGAACTTATTAATCGGACGAGAATAAAGATAGAGTCCCATTTTACATGTCAATACTGACAACAATGAAATTTATAGTAAGATGAAAATCCGTTGACTTTTAAAATCGTGAGGGTTCAAGTCCCTCTATCCCCAGCTCTACTCCCCAAAAAGGTCTGTTTGATACCTTACCTTTTGTTAGTTATTATCGATTTGAATTATTTAGAATCTATATCATTTTTCATTTTCAAACTTAGAAAGTCTTCTTTTATTTAGAAGATAAATTCCCGGTCCAAAACTTTTTTAATTTATTACTGTTGAGTTTCTTTTCATTGACATAGACCTAA